ATTTTTAATCCAATACACAAATCTATAGGTTCCGTTAAGGTAGCTATATGCTGTGTATTATCAATGATTTCCACAGAGGGCGGTAAAATTATGTCTCGAGCAGTTATATATCCGGGACCTTGGATACAAATAAGCGCGTTGCGCGTTCCATATAGATTACTTCTTAATACAATTTCGTTCAAATTCAGTAAAATTTCATGTACTGATTCTTGAATACCTACTATGTTAGAATAGTCATGTGGGATGTTCTCAGATTTTGCACGTGTAATACATGTTCCTTCTATTTCGCCAAGTAAAGCTCTTCGCATCGCAATGCCTATTGTGTCGGCTTGACCTTTCATAAGTGGAGACAGAATAAAGCGTCCATAATAAAGACGCTTACTGTCTCTTCTTGATTCAACACACTTCCACTGTAGTGTCCGAGTAGATACTTTGACTTTCTCTCGAACCATAGTAATTTTTTTTGATCAGATCATTGAATCGTTTCTTTCTCTTGAAACCCTTTCAGCCTTTATTTAATTTAGTTCTATACACGTCTTTTTTTAGGGGGTCTACAACCATTATGTGGCATAGGGGTTACATCTCGTACGAAACTTAAAAGTATACCGCTTCTACGAATAGCTCGTAATGCTGCATCTCTTCCCAGTCCAGGGCCTTTTATCCTTACTTCAGCTCGTTGCATACCTTGATCCACTACTGCTCGAATAGCATTTCCTGCTGCGGTTTGAGCAGCAAAAGGTGTTCCTCTTCTTGTACCCCTGAATCCACAAGTACCCGCGGAGGACCAGGAAATAACCCGACCCCGTACATCTGTAACGGTTACAATGGTATTGTTGAAACTTGCTTGAACATGAATAACTCCTTTTGGTATTCTACGTACATTTTTACGTGAGCCACTACGTGTATTTTTACGTGAACCAATTCTTAATATAGGTTTTGCCATATTTTTTCATTTCACAAGAAATATATGGATATATCCATTTCATGTCAAAACGGACCTTTCTCCTTCGAAGTGTCTTTTCCTTTAGTAAGATTATCCTTGTCTTTGTTTATGCCTCGGGTTGGAACAAATTACTATAATTCGTCCCCTCCTACGGATTAGTCGACACTTTTCACAAATTTTACGGACGGAAGCCCTTATTTTCATAGTTGTTATTCCTTAATTCTCTGAATATACTTATTGTTGGACGAAAAAAAGGTTTCTTGATATTTTTGAATCTTGAATTGTATCTTCGTGAAAGGAATGTTGAAATTGAAAAAACCATTTACTCATTTGAATCCTTGTTATGGAGTCTCAAAAATGGCTGTCCCCTTATTAACTTATACCTAAGAACTTACTAAAAAGTTTACCTTTTTATCCTATTGGTATACCTATACAAAAATATGTCAAATCCTTTTAGAAGCATGACCTAAAATCAAAAAAAATCCTTAGTATCTAAACAAAATAAAATCATAGCGTTCGGAAGTGATTCAGAAATAAAACGTTCATTAATTCTTTTTTTTTCTTTCATTTCATTCGAGGTAAAACATTCGAAACTTTTTTAGCAGGGGTGGTATTACACAACCCTCCCCTTTTTTTTTTCACAAATGGTAAGTTCCGGATATCCAATTTTTATATTAGAAGGATTACCATATATAACACAAAATTTCTCCGCCGATTCTTTTTAGTCGAGCTTCTCGGTCTGTCATTATACCTTGAGAAGTCGAAAGGATTACAATTCCTATTCCGCCTAAAATTCGTGGAATTCGTTGAGAGTTAGAATAGATTCGTAGACCCGGTCGACTTATTCTCTTTAAATTTAAAATCATTTTATAGGATTCTTTCTTATTTCGTCGATGTCTTAGGGTTAAAATAAAAAAATATTGGTTGTTTTCGCGATGTTTCCTTACGTTTTCGATAAAACCCTCTCGTAAAAGTATTTTAACAATACTTTCGGTGATGTTAGTCGATCCTATCCGAACCGTTCCTTTTCTATTCATGTCAGCATTTCGTATAGAGGTTATTATCTCAGCAATAGTGTCTTTCCCCATGATAAGTTCAAATTCCTTATTGTTCTATAATTTTGATATAATCAACATGTTCTTTTTCTTTTATTTATATATAGATATAGACAAATTATATATTAATATATGAATGAAATTTTGAATATTTTATTATTATTATTATTATTTTATTATTATTATTATTATTTTATTATTATTAAGGGTATATGCGTGATACACAATCTATTAATTAATTTTATTTCAATACCATTTTTTTTAATCCTATACTAACTATCGATATTTCGGTCTTATAATACCTCAGGAGCTAATGAAACTATTTTTGTAAAGTTTAATTGTCTCAATTCCCGCGGGATCGCCCCAAACACTCGAGTTCCTTTTGGATTTCCTTCTTGATCAATGACAACTGCGGCATTGTCATCATATCGTATTATCGTCCCATTGTTACGTTTGAGTTCTTTAGAAGTACGTACAATTACAGCTCTGATCACTTCTGATCTTTCTAGAGGAGTATTTGGTATTGCTTCCTTGATTACAGCAACAATAACGTCACCAATATGAGCATATCGGCGATTACTAGCTCCTATTATTCGAATACACATCAATTCTCGAGCCCCGCTGTTGTCTGCTACATTCAAATAGGTTTGTGGTTGAATCATATCATTTTTTTGTATCTCTTCTTTATAATGCAAAGGACGAAGTAAAAAAATATTGTTTGTCAAAAAAAGAAAACTTATAATCTTTTTATCCTTAAATGTTATTTAGCTTTTTCATTCTATATCCCTATTCAGAAATAATGAATTGGGTTTTTATAGGCATTTTTGATGCCGCTATTGAAATAGCTTTTTTGGCTATATTTTCGGGTACACCACCCATTTCATAAAGGATTTTACCTGGTTTAACCACAGCTACCCAATACTCTGGGGATCCTTTCCCAGAACCCATACGCGTTTCCGCGGGTCTTACTGTAACTGGTTTGTCTGGAAATATACGTACCCAAATTTTTCCACCACGTCGTACATTTCGTGTCATTGCTCGTCGCCCTGCTTCTATTTGTCTAGATGTGATCCAAGCGGGTTCAAGTGTTTGAAGAGCATATCTGCCAAAACAAATACGATTCCCACGAGAAGATATTCCTTTTAGTCTTCCTCGATGTTGTTTACGAAATCTGGTTCTTTTTGGGTTATAGTTGATGGGTTTTTTCTAAATTAGAAATTCCATCTCTACTACAGAACTGAACGTGAGAGTTTCTTCTCATCCAGCTCCTCGCAAATAAACGGACTAAAAAAGCTTGTATTAAGATATAGATGTAGTTCATTATTAATCCTATTAATCATGGTATTTTTTTTTTATTTCATCTGATCTCTTCTAAATTTGTGTATGTCTTTTTAAAAATGAAATCCAAGATGAATTCTATTTTTATTTATTTAAAAATAATGTAATATCATCATCTCGAATGTCGTTTTTGTTAGAGTTATAATATTCTAACAAATCCTTCTTTTCTTTTATCTTTTTCATTTTTTTTTTTTTTATTACTTTTTTATTGAAAAAAAAAGATTTGCAGGCGAATATTTACTCTTTCAATATCTATTTAAGTTTGATGTTTATCTCACGAGGTTTCAGAATCAAAATCAGAATAGATAATAAAGTTTCTGGTTTATTTCGCCATCCTGTCCCATGAATTACTAAGATTTGTTTTTCACTAGAATCCTCTATATTCATGGGTTCCGTCGTTCCCATCGCTTCTTGATTAATCATTAGGCCCGAATTCTACAATGGAGCTCTTGCATAAAATTTTGCATTTCATTTTTTCATTTGTTTTTGAGTCAATTTTCTCAGTTTTTATTGGCTCAAGGCTCTTAATTTTTTGTTTTCGGAACAGATTTCTCTAATTATTATGAATGAATCTGTATTGATGCTTTATTACATTGCTTTTCTTACAGTGACCTCATAGATTTTCCAAATTGGAATTATATATCATTAATATTTAAATTTTACTTTCTTTCTTTCATCCTTCCATTTATCCGCATACTTTTCGATTACCTTTCATAATTTATAATCATATTTCTTTATTCTTTTTTTTTTTTATTCAGTTGCTACAATGATATGATCAGCCTATCATATATTGACTGATTTTTTTGGATCCAGATAATGCGAAGCAATGAGTTGCTTAGGTTTTTTATTAATGCTATAGTTATTAGTTGCTCTTATTAGGTAAGTTCTTTTTTTTTATCTTAATCTAATCGAATCCTAAACCAACGAGTCACACACTAAGCATAGCAATTATATCAAAGGAGTTTTGATGGAAATTTTTATTCAACCTTATAGAATTGCTTATTTTTTCGTAAACATAAAAAAGAAGACTTTAATTTTTTTTACTGTATAGTGTTATACTACATAGTTTTTGTTTTTTATCGTTAGATAAAATGTAAAGAAAAATAAAGTTTTTTTATTCTTCGTCTACGAATATCCAAATTTTTATTCCTAAGACCCCATAAATAGTTCGAACTGTATAGGAACAATAATCAATTTTAGCTTCAATTGTTTGTAAAGGAACTCTGCCTTCTCTGATCCATTCAACACGTGCAATTTCTTTTCCGTCGATACGTCCTGCAATTTGTACTTGAATTCCTTTTGTATTCGCCTGTTCAGTTAATTCAATAGCTTTTTTCATTGCTTTTCGAAAAGAAACGCGATTTTTTAATTGGCCAGCTATAAATTCTGCAAGAATATTAGGATGACCATACGGATTGGAAATTCTGGTAATAGCAATGTTGAGTTTTCTATTGACACAATTAAGTTCTTTTTGAACATTCATCTGTAATTCTTCGACTCTTCGGGGTTTATCTTCAATTAATAATTTAGGAAATCCCATATAGATTATGATCTGAATGAGATCGATTCTTTTTTGAATTTCGATACGTGCAATTCCCTCCATACCAGAGGATATTCTTATATTTTTTTGGACATAATTTTTAATACAGTCTCGTATTTTTTTA